ATCAAATTCGATTCAGTGGGATCTTTCACTCACATTTTTTTCCACCAAGAACGTTTTATGAAACTCTTTGACCCCCGAATTTGGAGTATCCTACTTTCACGTGATTCGCAGGGTTCAACAAGCAATCGATATTTCACGATCAAAGGTGTAGTACTGCTTGTAGTAGCGGTCCTTATATCTCGTATTAACAATCGAAAGATGGTCGAAAGAAAAAATCTCTATTTGATGGGGCTTCTTCCTATACCTATTCTTCCTATACCTATGAATTCCATTGGACCCAGAAATGAGACATTGGAAGAATCTTTTTGGTCTTCCAATATCAATAGGTTGATTGTTTCGCTCCTGTATCTTCCAAAAGGGAAAAAGATTTCTGAGAGTTGTTTCATGGATCCGCAAGAGAGTACTTGGGTTCTCCCAATAAATAAAAAGTGTATCATGCCTGAATCTGACCGGAGTTCGCGGTGGTGGAGGAACCGGATCGGAAAAAAGAGGGATTCTAGTTGTAAGATATCTAATGAAACCGTAGCTGGAATTGAGATCTCATTCAAAGAGAAAGATAGCAAATATCTGGAGTTTCTTTTTTTATCCTATACGGATGATCCGATCCGCAAGGACCATGATTGGGAATTGTTTGATCGTCTTTCTCCGAGGAAGAAGCGAAACATAATCAACTTGAATTCGGGACAGCTATTCGAAATCTTAGGGAAAGACTTGATTTGTTATCTCATGTCTGCTTTTCGTGAAAAAAGACCAATTGAAGGGGAGGTTTTCTTCAAACAACAAGGAGCTGAGGCAACTATTCAATCAAATGATATTGAGCATGTTTCCCATCTCTTCTCGAGAAACAAGTGGGGTATTTCTTTGCAAAATTGTGCTCAATTTCATATGTGGCAATTCCGCCAAGATCTCTTCGTTAGTTGGGGGAAGAATCAGCACGAATCGGATTTTTTGAGGAACGTATCGAGAGAGAATTTGATTTGGTTAGACAATGTGTGGTTGGTAAACAAGGATCGGTTTTTTAGCAAGGTACGGAATGTATTGTCAAATATTCAATATGATTCCACAAGATCTATTTTCGTTCAAGTAAGGGATTCTAGCCAATTGAAAGGATCTTCTGATCAATCCATAGATCATTTCGATTCCATTAGAAATGAGGATTCGGAATATCACACATTGATCGATCAAACAGAGATTCAGCAACTAAAAGAAAGATCGATTCTTTTGGATCCTTCCTTTCTTCAAACGGAACGAACAGAGATAGAATCAGATCGATTCCCGAAATGCCTTTTTGGATCTTCCTCAATGTCCCGGCTATTCACGGAACGTGAGAAGCAGATGAATAATCATCTGCTTCCGGAAGAAATCGAAGAATTTCTTGGGAATCCTACAAGATCAATTCGTTCTTTTTTCTCTGACAGATGGTCAGAACTTCATCTGGGTTCGAATCCTACTGAGAGGTCCACTAGAGATCAGAAATTTTTGAAGAAAAAACAAGATGTTTCTTTTGTCCCTTCCAGGCGATCGGAAAATAAAGAAATGGTTGATATATTCAAGATAATTACGTATTTACAAAATACCGTCTCAATTCATCCTATTTCATCAGATCCGGGATGTGATATGGTTCCGAAGGATGAACCGGATATGGACAGTTCCAATAAGATTTCATTCTTGAAAAAAAATCCATTTTTTGATTTATTTCATCTATTCCATGACCGGAACAAAGGGGGATACACGTTACACCACGATTTTGAATCAGAAGAGAGATTTCAAGAAATGGCAGATCTATTCACTCTATCAATAACCGAGCCGGATCTGGTGTATCATAGGGGATTTGCCTTTTCTATTGATTCCTACGGGTTGGATCAAAAAAAATTCTTGAATGAGGTATTCAACTCCAGAGATGAATCGAAAAAGAAATCTTTATTGGTTCTACCTCCTCTTTTTTATGAAGAGAATGAATCTTTTTATCGAAGGATCAGAAAAAAATCGGTCCGGATCTACTGCGGGAATGATTTGGAAGATCCAAAACTAAAAACAGCGGTATTTGCTAGCAACAACATAATGGAGGCAGTCAATCAATATAGATTGATCCGAAATCTGATTCAAATCCAATATAGCACCTATGGGTACATAAGAAATGTATCGAATCGATTCTTTTTAATGAATAGATCCGATCGCAACTTCGAATATGGAATTCAAAGGGATCGAATAGGAAATGATACTCTGAATCATATAACTATAATGAAATATACGATCAACCAACATTTATCGAATTTGAAAAAGAGTCAGAAGAAATGGTTTGATCCTCTTATTTCTCGAACCGAGAGATCCATGAATCGGGATCCTGATGCATATAGATACAAATGTTCCAATGGGAGCAAGAATTTCCAGGAACATTTGGAACATTTCGTTTCTGAACAGAAGAACCGTTTTCAAGTAGTGTTCAATCGATTACGTATTAATCAATATTCGATTGATTGGTCCGAGGCTATCGACAAAC